AGTTATTTCGATTGGATGGATCTTAGTAATGGAATAATAAGCCATAATTCATTGGTTGCTTGTATCATTAACCATTTCTTTATTTTTATGCGAGGAGCTTACCATGAATCCACTGATTTCTGCTGCTTCCGTTATTGCTGCTGGATTGGCTGTAGGGCTGGCTTCTATTGGACCTGGAGTTGGACAAGGGACTGCTGCGGGCCAAGCCGTAGAAGGTATCGCGAGACAACCAGAAGCAGAGGGTAAAATACGAGGTACTTTATTGCTTAGTCTGGCTTTTATGGAAGCTTTAACAATTTATGGACTGGTCGTGGCATTAGCGCTTTTATTTGCAAATCCTTTTGTTTAATCCTTGAAATAAATGGGAAAGTCTTATTTTGATCTTTCTTATTTTATTATCTTAGATTTGCCGCTTGATTTTTCAAATTATATCAAGATTTCAATCCTACAATAACTTTAACTTATTCGTTGAGATAATACAATACCCCGTGGGAAGGACTAATTTGAGGATCAGGAATTAGCGGATCCACTCGCTTTTTTCCTTCCCGTTCTCGGTCCAATGGAACCCCCTTTTTTAGTACGCCTTGCAACGAACGAGATATATCGTAATTGATATGATACCTGGCCTGGGACCTAATTATAATTAAGTATTTTTTTGGGGGGGGGAGTTCAATTGAAATTAAATAGATTGAGAAATATGGAAAAAAAGAAAATCAACAAAGGGTGAAGTCATACAAAAAGAACTCTGTTCAATTTAGTCAGTCCTATCTATAAGAGGAGATCATATGAAAAATGTAACCGATTCTTTCGTTTCCTTGGGTCACTGGCCGTCCGCCGGGAGTTTCGGATTTAATACCGATATTTTAGCAACAAATCCAATAAATCTAAGTGTAGTCCTTGGTGTATTGATTTTTTTTGGAAAGGGAGTGTGTGCGAGTTGTTTATTTCAAGAATAAGCTGGATCTAACCAGCTGCACTTTTTTCTTTATAACTAGGAAAGAAAGGTGCACGATCCCGCGAATTACTTCTGAATCAATTCAGAAATCATATGTACGAACCGTAGCATTTCGTGATTCGTTGGTAAATACACTTTGATTCTCTATTAACCAATAATATGGGGCCCTAAACATGGTTAAAGCTAAATTGTTTGAAGTCTGGGCGCAACATTGGTGTTCTTTCTACCACTATGTTAGTATGGCGAGAGTTTCAAAACGAATCCTTGCATTTTATCCGATATAGAACACTCATATCGATAAAATGATTTGTGAACCTTTTATTGTTACTGAAAAACGGGAATCCCCTCCTTTTTTTATCCAATGCGGAATCGACGACCTATGTATAAAGTAAGCGGAATTTTTTGGATTTGAATAAAAAAAAAAAGAAACAACTTTGCCGATAATTACAGATTTTTTGTCTGGTCGGAAGAGTCCTCCGAATATTCTGGTCTTGGATCAATGATCCGTTTCAATATTTTTGAATCCGAACAGAAAAGAGAGGATAAGCTCATTATATTATATATATAAAAAAAAATATAAATAAAAAAGTGATACGGGAATGCCCCATAAGTAAGTGAGCGTGAGAGCCAAATGAATCGAAAGATTCCTGTTTGGTTCGGGAAGAGGTCATGGAATTGTTAAAATTAATTGTAATGGGAAGATAATCTACTTTCATTAAGTGATTTATTAGATAATCGAAAACAGAGAATCTTGAGTACTATTCGAAATTCAGAAGAGCTACGCAAAGGGTCCATTGAAAGGCTGGAAAAGGCCAAGGCCCGCTTACGAAAAGTGAAAATAGAAGCGGATGAGTTTCGAGTGAATGGATATTCCGAGATAGAACGAGAAAAATTGAATTTGATTAATTCAACTTATCAGAATTTGGAACGATTAGAAAATTACAAAAATGAAACCATTCAGTTTGAACAACAAAGAGCGATTAATCAAGTCAGACAACGCGTTTTTCAACAAGCCTTACAAGGAGCTCTAGGAACTCTGAATAGTTGTTTGAACAACGAGTTACATTTACGCACTATCGGTGCTAATATTCGTATGTTTGGGGCGATGAAAGAAATAACTGATTAGTCCTTCTACTGTAGGTATTATTTATTGATTTTTCCTTTGCTTCTGAAAAAGAATTAAGCAAGACTCATGGCAACCCTTAGAGCCGACGAAATTAGTAATATTATCCGTGAACGTATTGAGCAATATAATAGAGAAGTCAAGATTGTGAATACTGGCACCGTACTTCAAGTAGGTGATGGCATTGCTCGTATTCATGGTCTTGATGAAGTAATGGCAGGTGAATTAGTAGAATTTGAAGAGGGTACAATAGGCATTGCTCTTAATTTGGAATCCAATAATGTTGGTGTTGTGTTAATGGGTGACGGTTTGATGATACAAGAGGGAAGTTCTGTAAAAGCAACAGGAAGAATTGCTCAGATACCAGTGAGCGAGGCTTATTTGGGTCGTGTTATAAATGCTCTTGCTAAACCTATTGATGG